CCTGACGCGCCGGCTTGTTGAAGTAGTTCAACACATTGTTGTACGTAGAACGGATTGTGGCACCACCCAAGGGTTTTCAGTGAGTCCTCTAAATGGGATGATGTCGGAAAAAGTTTTTATTCAAACATTGATTGGGCGTGTACTAGCAGACGATATATATATGGGCCCGCGATGCATTGCCATTCGAAATAAAGATATTGGTATTGGACTTGTCAATCGATTCTTAACCTTTCGAATACACCCAATATCTATTCGAACTCCCTTTACTTGTAGGAGTATATTTTGGATCTGTCGATTCTGTTATGGACGGAGTCCAACTCATGGCGACCTGGTCGAATTGGGCGAAGCTGTAGGTATTATTGCGGGTCAATCTATTGGAGAACCGGGTACTCAACTAACATTACGAACTTTTCATACTGGTGGAGTATTCACTGGGGGTACTGCAGAACACGTACGAGCCCCCTCTAATGGAAAGATCAAATTTAATGAGGATTTGGTTCATCCCACACGTACACGTCACGGACATCCTGCTTTTCTGTGTTATATAGACTTGTATATAACTATTGAGAGTGAAGACATTCTACATAATGTGAATATTCCACCTAAAAGTTTTCTTTTAGTCCAAAATGATCAATATGTAGAATCCGAACAAGTGATTGCTGAGATTCGGTCAGGAACATACACTTTAAATTTTAAAGAGAAGGTTCGAAAACATATTTATTCTGATTTAGAGGGAGAAATGCACTGGAGTACCAATGTGTACCATGCATCTGAATTTACATATAGTAATGTTCATTTCTTACCAAAAGCAAGCCATTTATGGATATTAGCAGGAGGGTCGTGCAGATCCAGTGTAATCCCTTTTTCGCTTCACAAAGATCAAGATCAACTGAACATTGATTCGCTTTCTGTGGAACGAAGATATAGTTCTAACCGCTCAGTGACTAATGAGCAAGTGAAACATAAACTCTTTCGTTCGGATATTTCTGGTAAAAAAGAAGGCAATCTTCCTGTTTATTCAGAATTAAATCAAATCATATATACTGGTCGTTGCAATATACTATATCCTGCTATTCTCTATCAGAATTCGAATTTATTGTCAAAGAGGCGAAGCAATAGATTCATCATTCCATTCCAGTCGATTCAAGAACGAAACAAAGAAACAACGCTCTATTCAGATTCCGATATCTCGGTTGAAATACCCATAAATGGTATTTTCCGCAGAAAGAGTATTCTTGGTTATTTCGATGATCCTCAATACAGAAGAAACAGCTCAGGAATTACTAAATATGGGACTATGGAGGTGCATTCAATCGTAAAAAAAGAGGATTTGGTTGATTATCGAGGGGCAAAAGAATTTAAGCCAAGATACCAAATGCAAGTAGATCGATTTTTTTTCATTCCCGAGGAAGTACATATTTTGCCTGGATCTTCTTCCATAATGGTGCGGAATAATAGTATCATTGGAGGAGATACACTAATCACTTTAAATATAAGAAGCCGAGTAGGCGGATTGGTCCGAGTGGAGAGAAAAAAAAAAAGGATTGAACTTCAAATATTTTCTGGAGATATTTATTTTCCTGGAGAGACAGATGGGATAGTCCGACACAGCAGCATCTTAATACCACCAGGAGCGGGAAAAACAAATTCGAAGGAATCAAAAAAGAAATGGAAAAATTGGATTTATGTCCAAGGGATCACACCGACCAAGACAAAGTATTTTGTTTTGGTTCGACCTGTAGAAACATATGAAATAGCAGACGGTATAAATTTATCAACACTTTTTCCTCAGGATCCCTTGCAGGAAAGGGATAACATGAAATTTCGAGTTGTCAATTATATTCTTTATGGAAATGGCAAAGTCCTTTTTGGAATTCCTGACACAAGTAGTCAATTAGTTCGAACTTGTTTAGTATTGAATTGGAACCACGATAAAAAGGGTTCTTCTATCGGGGAGGCCCATGTTTCCTTTGTTCAAGTAAGGACAAATGATCTGATTCGAGATTTTATAAGAATCGACTTAGTCAACTCCCCCCTTTCGTATACCGGAAAAAGGAACGATTCAGCCGGTTCATGGTTGATCTATAATACTGGATCAAGGCGCACCTATATCAATCCGTTTTATTCCAAGGCATGGATTCAACAACCCCTTATCCAAAATCAAGTAACTATTCGTACCTTGTTGAATAGAAATAACGAATATCAATCTTTGATAATTTTGTCATCATCCAATTGTTTTCGAATGGGGCCATTTAACAGTGTAAAATATCACAATGGAATAAAAGAAGCACTTAAAAGAGACCCCCCCATAGTTTCAGTTAGTAAATTGAAATCATTGGGTTCCTTAGGAACAGCCCTTCCAATTATGAATTTTTACCATTTACTAACCCATAATCAAATCTTGGTAATGAAATATTTTCAATTTGACAATTTTAAACAGACTTTTGAAATAATTCAATATTTTTTAATGGATGAAAATGGAAGGATTTCGAATCCCGATCTATGCAGTAAAAAATTTTGGAATCCATTTCATTTGAATTGGTATTTTATCCATTGTAATTTTTGTGAAGAGAGACCCACAATAATTAGTCTTGGGCAGTTTATTTTTGAAAATGCATGTATAGCGAAAAACAGGCCCCACCTAAAATCGGGTCAAGTTTTAATTGTTCAAGTCGATTCTATAATAATTAGATCAGCTAAACCCTATTTAGCCACGCCAGGAGCAACTGTTCATGGACATTATGGAGAAACCCTTTCTACAGGGGATACTTTAGTTACATTTATATATGAAAAATCCAGATCTGGTGATATAACGCAGGGTCTTCCAAAAGTGGAACAAGTCTTGGAAGTACGTTCGATTGATTCAATATCGATGAACCTAGAAAAGAGAGTTGAGGGTTGGAATGAGCATATAACAAGAATTCTTGGAATTCCTTGGGGATTCTTGATTGGTGTCGAGCTAACTATAGTGCAAAGTCGTATCTCTTTGGTTAATAAGATACAAAAGGTTTACCGATCCCAGGGTGTGCAGATTCATAATAGGCATATAGAAATTATTGTACGTCAAATAACATCAAAAGTTTTAGTTTCAGAAGACGGAATGTCTAATGTTTTTTCACCCGGAGAACTAATTGGGTTGTTGCGAGCGGAACGAACGGGGCGTGCTTTGGACGAAGCAATCTGTTACCGAGCTATTTTATTGGGAATAACAAGAGCATCTCTGAATACTCAAAGTTTCATATCCGAAGCGAGTTTTCAAGAAACCGCTCGAGTCTTAGCAAAAGCTGCTCTAAGGGGTCGTATAGATTGGTTGAAGGGCCTAAAAGAAAACGTTGTTTTGGGAAGTATGATACCCGTTGGTACCGGATTCAAAGAATTAGTACATCATTCAAGGCAACATAACAACAAAAACAAAAAGCAAAATTTATTTGAGGGGAAAATCAAAAATATTTTGTTCCAACATAGAGATTTTTTTCATTCTTACATTTCAAAGAATTCCCATGATACATCAGAACAATCATTTCTAGGATTTACTGATTTCTAAGAGCGGATTCAGCCCTTTTAACTAGTTTTTAACTAGTCTGTAGTTGATCCGGCCATTTAATTTGGTAAATAAGTAAGAAAAATAATAAGGAATACAAATAGAAAGGAATTAATGCCTTGGATTGTGTATCAACGGCCAATTTCCGGTAGAAGTGAAAGTTCCATCGGAACAATTATTTATTTTATTTCAGGGTACGTCGTCTCTTTTTTTTTTTTAAGAGAGGAAGTGTGGAGAGAAATGACAAAAAGATATTGGAACATCAATTTGGAAGAGATGATGGAAGCGGGAGTTCATTTTGGTCATGGTACTAGAAAGTGGAATCCGAGAATGGCACCTTATATCTCTGCAAAGCGTAAAGGTATTCATATTACAAATCTTACTAGAACTGCTCGCTTTTTATCAGAAGCTTGTGATTTAGTTTTTGATGCAGCAAGTGAGGAAAACCAATTTTTAATTGTTGGGACCAAAAAAAAAGCAGCTGATTCAGTAGCCCGAGCTGCAATAAGGGCTCGATGTCATTATGTTAATAAAAAATGGCTCGGTGGTATGTTAACGAATTGGTCCACGACAGAAACACGACTTCATAAGTTCCGGGATTTAAGAATGGAACAAAAATTGGGGGGGATCAACCGTCTTCCGAAAAGAGATGCAGCTATGTTGAAGAGACAATTATCGCACTTGCAAACATATCTGGGTGGAATTAAATATATGACAGGTTTACCCGATATTGTAATCATCATTGATCAGCAAGAAGAAGATACGGCTCTTCGAGAGTGTATCACTTTAGGAATTCCAACGATTTGTTTAATTGATACAAATTGTGACCCCGATCTTGCAGATATTTCGATTCCAGCGAATGATGACGCTATAGCTTCGATCCGATTAATTCTTAACAAACTAGTATTTGCTATTTGTGAGGGTCGTTCTAGATATATAAGAAAGCCTTGATTAATAATAAGATAAAATGACTTTTGGACCTCCATAGATTTTGAGAATTGCTTGTACGGGTCTGGAATGAAAAAAGAAAAATCAATGGGGATATTATGTGATTTGTTGGTATACAAAATATAAAATTCAAAAAAGCGACGATTGAATCAAAATAATTCCTTTTCAAGTTCTATTTCTGTCAGAGGGCAATATGAACGTTCTATCATGTTCCATCAACATATTCTATGCTATATCCGGTGTGGAAGTAGGCCAACATTTGTATTGGCAAATCGGGGGTTTCCAAGTGCATGCCCAGGTACTTATCACTTCTTGGATTGTAATTCTTATCTTATTAGGTTCAACCGCTATTGCTATTCGGAATCCACAAACTATTCCGACTAGCAGTCAGAATTTTTTCGAGTACATTCTTGAATTCATTCGAGACGTGAGTAAAACTCAGATTGGAGAAGAATACGGTCCTTGGGTTCCCTTTATTGGAACTCTGTTTCTGTTTATTTTTGTTTCAAATTGGTCCGGGGCTCTTTTACCTTGGAAACTTATACAGTTACCTGAAGGGGAGTTAGCTGCACCTACGAATGATATAAATACTACTGTTGCTTTAGCTTTACTCACGTCACTAGCCTATTTTTATGCGGGTCTTAGCAAAAAGGGATTGGGTTATTTTGGTAAATACATTCAACCAACTCCAATCCTTTTACCCATTAATATCTTAGAAGATTTCACAAAACCTTTATCACTTAGTTTTCGACTTTTCGGGAATATATTAGCTGATGAATTAGTAGTTGTTGTTCTTGTTTCTTTAGTACCTTCAGTGGTTCCTATACCTGTCATGTTCCTTGGATTATTTACAAGCGGTATTCAAGCTCTGATTTTTGCAACTTTAGCTGCGGCTTATATAGGAGAATCGATGGAGGGCCATCATTGACTTGTTTTTGATTTCGAAATAAGCTCTTTAACTTAGATAAAAGCAAAGTTAATATTAGGACATTGTTTGTTTTTTAAAAAATTGTAATTGCATGAGCTTAAATCAATCAAATACTAAGATTGCTATGCAATGATTCGATCTAATGAATTCGTCTATTTTTCTAGAATAATGAAATGATAAAAAAAGGAATAAAAGAGGAAAAAACTCGATTCCTAAAAAATGGGTTGGTAGGAGAGCGTGTGTTGGCCTCGTTATCTCTAATTTAATGATTATAAGTCAACTCTTGGAACTTTTTCGAAGACGTATTCTAGAATCTGAGTGACTCTAAGATAGGAATAGTAGGTTTACATTATCTAAGGCGGACTTGTATATGTGATAATGGATTAGGGATATATGACCTAAGGATAGATCTAATTTGATTTATTGCTATAAATTGAGACGGGGATTTCAATAGAAGTACTTCCCTTTCGTCTGTGACTCTGAATGAATTGAATAAGAAACGAAATCAAGAAAAAGACCGAAGAATAAAAAGAACAATTCGGGACAAAGCAACGGACGAAGTAAAGTTGTGGGACTTCACATCAGAGTTCTGAGTTACTTCGCCTGGATCAATTTTAGTGATGGAATAATTTAGTTCTAATTCATTGGTTGCTTGTATCATTAACCATTTCTTTATTTTGGTGCGAGGAACTTATAATGAATCCACTGGTTTCTGCTGCTTCCGTTATTGCTGCTGGATTAGCCGTTGGACTTGCTTCTATTGGACCTGGAGTTGGTCAGGGTACTGCTGCAGGCCAAGCTGTAGAAGGTATTGCGAGACAACCCGAGGCGGAGGGAAAAATAAGAGGTACTTTATTGCTTAGTCTGGCTTTCATGGAAGCTTTAACAATTTATGGACTAGTTGTAGCATTAGCGCTTTTATTTGCAAATCCCTTTGTTTAATCTAATCCTAGAAATCTAAAAAAAAAATACATATTTTTTATTCCCCTGTCCTTCCCGTCCAAAATTTAACTCCTACAATTCCTTATTAGTTAAGCTAATGCCCAATTTCCGGGAAGGACAGATTTTGGGTGGGGGTGTTCGCATATCACCTTGCTTTTTTCCTTCCCCTTCTTAGTCCAATAGAACTGAAATGTTTCAACAAACACGAGTTATTTCCCAAGTAACATAAGTCCTAGTATCGAATTATCATTCGTAGTCGAAATTGAAAAAGTCAAATCTAGTTCTACATAGAATAGATTTTTGACGCGGTTTAGCAATAAAATACAGGGGGGCGAAGTGATACAAAAAGAACTCTGTTTGCCTTTTTTATTCTAGGGAGATCATATGAAAAACGTAACCGATTCTGTCGTTTATTTGGGTCACTGGTCATACGCCGGGAGTTTCGGGTTTAATACCGATATTTTAGCAACAAATCCAATAAATCTAAGTGTAGTGCTTGGTGTATTGATCTTTTTTGGAAAGAGAGTGTGTGCGAGTTGTTTTTTTTTCAAAAAAGGGGCTGGATCGGACCAGCTGCACCTTTTTATTATAACTAGAAAAAAGTGCATAATCCCACGAATTACTTCTGAATAACTTAAGAAATCATATGGAAGAAACATAGCATTTCGTGAGTTTTTGGTAAATCTATTTTTATTCTCTATGAACCAATAAAGTAGGCCCAATAGCATGGTTAAAGCAAAACCGTTTGAAATCCGGCGCAGCATGGTACTCTTTCTACCACTATGTTAATGGTTTTTATTATATATTATAATTGGAATTTTTTCGATATATAACACTCATGTCGATAAACTAATTTGAACCATTTATTGGAAAAATGGGTGTTTCACCCACTTTTTTTATCCAATGCTGACGTGATGGGATGACCTATGTATAAAATACGGTAAGAAGCTTTTTTGGATTTGAAAAAAAAAAAAGAAACAGCTTTGCTGACAATTACATATACATATTTTTTCTGTGGTTAGAAGAGTCCTCCGAATATTCTGGTCTTGTATTAGCGATCTGGTTCAATATTTTGAGTTTCGAATATGAACAGAAAAAGGAGGATAGGCTCATTCCATTCAACAAAAAATATGGGATCATA